TGTCTGGTACTGCATGGTTCCACTCTGCAAGAACTCCGAATCATTCTCTTGAAGCTCATCCTCTTTATGATAAATGATCCGTTTGCCCCGAAATGACCCAGCCCAATAGGGAAATCCCAATTCAGTGGGCCTTTCGATACAATCAAATAGATTGCCATAAGGGCGCCATATTCTAGGAGCCCAAACTATGTGATTGAATAAATCCTCCTCTATCTGTTGCGGATCGAGGGCCCCTTCTTCAAACTCCGATTCGTATTTTTCATATAGAAATCTCTGATCAACGATAGAACAAGATCCATTTTGCATCATATCTAACTGATTCCTTGGTTCGGAACGAAGAAGCAATGTCACTCGATTATTATCAAACTGACTGCAATCTTTTTCTGTCCGTGAGGATCCCGCCAGAGCCAGAGCGCCTTCTACTTCTACTTCTAATAGTAATAATAGTAATAGGCCATGAACTAGATCAGAATCATTCTCAACGAATCCATAAGAAGTGATCCAATTTTTTTCATCGGGTCTGGATGAAGACCAAAGATCTTGAGCGACCGATCCGGCAGAACAACTCAAAAGATAAAGAAGTATCGTTAATTTCTTCATGCTCGTTCCAAGTTCGAAGTACCATTTGTACAAATAAGAATCCCCTCCCTTACATGATTTCTTCTTCATATAGATAGATATAGGATCTATGGGGCAATTACTTAGAAGTACATTTTGTGCAACAGCCCTTCCTATCTGATAGAAAAGGATCCCATGATCCTGAACTGATCTTATCTGGGATCGAAAATGCCAAGTTTTTCTATGAAGAGCTGATCTAATTGTATTAGTTTCTATAATGGATTTCTTCTGTGTAATACTAATTGATAGGGCCTCATTGATAAGTGCTACAAGATCTCGTGCATTGGAACCCATGGTTATGGACCCGAATCCAGTAGTATGGAACATCTTCTTTTCCAAGTGAAATCCCCTAGTATATGAAAGAATGAAAAAGTGCTTTCGTTGTTGTGGAAGAAGAAGCCTTCGTATCTTAATGCATGTATTTAATTTATTCGGAGCTATTAGAGCGGGATCCACTTTTTGGGGAATATGAGTCGAAGCAATAACAAGAATCTTTCCAGTGGAACATCTTTCACTGGAGAGATAGTTCTCTAATAGACCGAGGGATAAGTAATTCGACTCATTCACATGCAGATCATGAATGTTTGGAATCCATATTATGCAAGGAGACATTGCTTTTGCTAATTCGAATTGAAGGGTGATCTCAAATCGGTCTATTTTCGGCGTCATATACATAGTTAGCACATTCGTCATAGTTAGCAGCTCCATATCAATATCAAGGTCATCATCACTATCATCAATACCATCACTATCATCAATATCGTCACTATCATCAATATCGTCACTATCATCAATATCGATATCATCAATAAGATAACCTTTAAGCTTGTCGTCCAGGAACTTGTTCGGAAATACCGTAATGAAAGGAACATAGGAGTTTGTCGCTAGGTATTTGACCAAACAGGATCGTCCAGTTCCTATAGAACCTATCACTAAAATACCTCTAGAAGGGGATAGGGCTAAGCGGAGCGAAAAGGGTTTTCCATGAGGAGATGGGGAATGAAAACTATTAGCCCCACACGAGGTTTGTGAATAAGTGATTGTCTGATAATGAGCAAGGAATATCCGTCTTTCTGCTAAACAGGATCTATTGAACTCATAATTCATTAGATCCTTTTGATGAATGTCAACTAAGTATCGTAAGGAAATTGATCCCGGTTGTTCAATCATTTGATAACCAGAGTCATTCTTTGATAAATGATCACTATGAGTCAGACTCAATAGAATTTGATCAATCCCTTTTTCTGTCGTTAAGGTGGAGAACTGAACCAAGAATTCTCTTTCTTCATCATCAATCGAATCACTGTTCGCGACCCAGAATTCGATTTTCTCATCAATCCAATCACCGTTCACGTTTTTTCTTTTTCTTATCAATGAATAGATCTCTTTACTTGTACGACTTAGATGTCTCGTATTTCTCGAAAAAATGATTCGATTGATGGGATTTGGTATGATACTTACAAGATCGATGAGATTGATCTTCCAATATTTATTCTTAGAACGTATTGATTTGACCCCATAAGCGGGACCACCACCCAATAGCATGTTGCCACCAGAAGCAGAACCCCGTATTTCTTCCAGAGAATCTCCTAATTGTTCCAGAACAACTAGAAAGAGATTTTTTAACCAGAAAGAATTCAGTTCAGATGTAGGATACCTATCCAGAAGTTTTCGAAATTCCATCATACATGATGGAATCATCAAAGATTTGATCTTTTCTAACTCTGTCTGTAACTCACTAGAGGCTCGGGAAACAAAGAGAAGATGTATACGAACGAGATATCCAGCAACAAGAAGAAGGAAAAAGATTGAATAGAGGAACTCCCGAGCATTTGTTGATCTCAGATGTGCCCATATCAATGGAACGGGTGACTCATTATTT